AAAGTATTTTCTTTTGGTTCGGCCAGTAATCCTATATAACAACAAAATAGGATACGATCTAAATTTTGAAACACTTTTCCCCCCGGATCTATTGCAGGAAAAGGAAAATCTGAAACTTCAAGTTGTCAATTATATTCTTTATGGAAATGGTAAACCAATTCGAGAAATTTATGACACAAGTATTCAATTAGTTCGTACTTGTTTAGTCTTGAATTGGGATGAAGACAAAAAAAGTTCTTCTATCGAAGGGGCTCGTGCTTCTTTTGTTGAAGTAAGTACAAACGGTCTGATTCGTGATTTCCTCAAAATCAACTTAAACTTAGTGGAATCCTGTATTTCCGATATCAACAGAAAACGGAACGATTCATTAGGTTTAGGATCGATCTCCCATATTGGGTTAGATCATGCCAATATTAATTCATTTTTTTCCATTTATTCCAAGGCAAAGATTCAACAATCACTTAAACAAAATGAAGTAACTATAAGTACGTTGTTGAATAGAAATAGAAATAAAGAATGTCGATCTTTAATAATTTTGTCATCATCTAATTGTTTTCAAATGGATCCATTCAACGATGTAAAATATCAGAATGTCATAAAAGAATTAACTAAAAGAGAGGCTAGAATCCCAATTAGGAATTCGCCGGGTCCGGGTCCTTTAGGAACAGCGCTTGAAATTGCAAATTTTTATTCAGTCTACCATTATTTACTAACTCATAATCAGATCTCGGTAAAAAAATATTTGAAACTTGACAATTTCAAAAAGACTTTTCAAGTACTTAAATATTATTTAATGGAGGAGAACAAGAGAATTTTGAATCCTGATTCGTGCATTAACAGTGTTTTGAATCCATTCAAATTGAATTGGTATTTTCTCCATCATAATTATCATCATAATTTTTGTGAAGAAACATTCACAATAATTAACCTGGGACAGTTTATTTGCGAAAATGTATGTATGGCCAAAAACGCACCACACCTAAAATCGGGTCAAGTTATAATTGTTCACGTTGAGTCTATAGTACTAAGATCAGCTAAGCCTTATTTGGCCACTCCCGAAGCAACTGTTCATCGTCATTATGGAGAAATCCTTGACCAAGGAGATACTTTAGTTTCATTTATGTATGAAAAGTCGAGATCTAGTGATATAACGCAGGGTCTTCCAAAAGTGGAACAAGTGTTAGAAGTACGCTCAATTGATTCAATATCGATAAACCTAGAAAAGAGAGTTGAGGGTTGGAACGCGTGTAGAACAAGAATTCTTGGAATTCCTTGGGGATTCTTGATTGGTGCTGAACTAACTATAGTACAAAGTCGTATCTCTTTGGTTAATAAGATCCAAAAGATTTATCGATCCCAAGGGGTGCAGATCCATAATAGGCATATAGAAATTATTGTACGTCAAATAACATCAAAAGTGTCGGTTTCGGAAGATGGAATGTCTAATGTTTTTTCACCCGGAGAACTAATTGGATTGTTGCGAGCGGAACGCACGGGGCGGGCTTTGGAAGAAGTGATCTGTTACCGAGTTATGCTCTTGGGAATCACGAGAGCATCTCTGAATACTCAAAGTTTCATCTCCGAGGCAAGTTTTCAAGAAACTGCTCGTGTTTTATCAAAAGCAGCTCTTCGCGGACGTATCGATTGGCTGAAAGGCCTGAAAGAAAACGTTGTTCTAGGCAGTATGATACCTGTTGGTACCGGATTCAAAAGATTAGTGCACCGCTCAAGGCAACATACGAGCATTCCTTTAAGATTAAAAACCAAAAACAAGAATTTATTCGAGGGGGAAATGGGAGATATTTTGTTCCACCACAGAGAGTTATTTGATTCTTGCATTTCAAAAAATTGATATGATACATCAGAACAATAATTTATAGGATTTAATGATTCCTAAGAGTGGATTCATACTTTTAACTTTATAACTATATAACTATGAGGCGATTCTTTTATTTGTTCCATTTACACGCGATTTGGTAATGTGATTTTTGATATTTATATATTTATAGAGTAATAAGGAAATGAAAAAAAAAAGATAATAAAGAATAGAAAGAAATAAATCGGTTGGGTCATATATCAACACCCAATCTTCGAGAAAAGAGGAAAAGATAAGGTTCCGTCGGAACAGTTATTTATTTCAGGGTAATCCCGTCTTTTTTTTTCAATGAAAAAAAAGAGAGGAAGTGTAGGGAGAAATGATAAGAAGATATTGGAATATTAATTTGGAAGAGATGCTGGAAGCAGGAGTTCATTTTGGTCATGCTATTAAAAAATGGAATCCGAAAATGGCACCTTATATCTCTGCAAAGCGTAAAGGTATTCATATTACAAATCTTATTAGAACTGCTCGTTTTTTATCAGAAGCTTGTGATTTAGTTTTTGATGCAGCAAGTAGTGGAAAAAAATTCTTAATTGTTGGTACCAAAAAAAAAGCAGCGGATTCGGTAGCGCGGGCTGCAATAAGGGCTCGGTGTCATTATGTTAATAAAAAGTGGCTCGGCGGTATTTTAACGAATTGGTCCACTACAGAAATGAGACTTCAAAAGTTCAGGGACTTAAGAATAGACCAAAAGACAGGAAAACTCAATCGCCTTCCGAAAAGGGATGTGGCTCGATTAAAGAGACAATTATCTCACTTGCAAAAATATCTGGGCGGGATCAAATATATGACAGGGTTACCAGATATTGTAATAATCGTTGATCAACAAGAAGAATATACGGCTCTTCGGGAATGTATCACTTTGGGAATTCCGACAATTTGTTTAATTGATACAAATTGTGACCCCGATTTCGCAGATATTTCGATTCCGTCGAATGATGACGCTAGAGCTTCAATCCGATTCATTCTTAACAAATTAGTATTTGCAATTTGTGAAGGTCGTTCTAGGTATATACGAAATCCCTAATTAATAATAACATATAAGATCAAAAAGTTCTTTTGAAAATTTCATAGACTGATAAATTGATGGAATCCTTTACTATTCCTGAATCGTGCAAAAGAAATTTTAAAGAATTTAGGAATATTATGTGATTCGTTTGTATACAAAATATACAATTCCAGTGGGCAAGCCTAAACAAAAAAAGGGTTGAATCAAAATAATTTCTTGTAAGGTTTTCTTTCAGAGGACAATATGAATGTTTTATCATCTTCCATCAACACATTAAAAAGCTTATATGATATATCCGGCGTAGAAGTAGGCCAGCATTTTTATTTGAAACTAGGTGGTTTCCAAGTTCATGCCCAAGTACTAATTACTTCTTGGGTTGTAATTGCTATCTTATTAGGTTCCGCCATTGTAGCTGTTCGGAATCCACAAACCATCCCTAGTGACGGTCAGAATTTCTTCGAATATGTCCTTGAATTTATTCGAGATGTGAGCAAAACTCAAATTGGAGAGGAATATGGTCCATGGGTTCCTTTTATTGGAACTATGTTTCTATTTATTTTTGTTTCTAATTGGTCAGGGGCGCTTTTACCTTGGAAAATCATACAGTTACCTCATGGAGAGTTAGCCGCACCCACAAATGATATAAATACTACCGTTGCTTTAGCTTTACTTACGTCAATTGCATATTTTTATGCGGGCCTTAGCAAAAAAGGATTAGGTTATTTCGTTAAATACATTCAACCAACTCCAATTCTTTTACCCATTAATATTTTAGAAGATTTCACAAAACCTTTATCGCTTAGCTTTCGACTTTTCGGAAATATATTAGCGGACGAATTGGTAGTTGTTGTTCTTGTTTCTTTAGTACCTTCAGTGGTTCCTATACCTGTTATGCTCCTTGGATTATTTACAAGCGGTATTCAAGCTCTTATTTTTGCAACGTTAGCAGCGGCTTATATAGGCGAATCCATGGAGGGGCACCATTGACTAAGTTTCGAAATCGTCTTTATTTTTTAACTTAGTGCAAAGCAATCCATGCCTTTCTCAAGACAATTTACTTAATATGGACATAAATATACACATAAATAGACAAAAAGGTCGATACGATCTAGAGGAAGAATCAAAAGAATTAGTTTACTTTATCGAAGAAAAACATGTATATGGAATAGTGAAAAACATGTATATGGAATAGTAGGCTAGTTCTATATAAGATAAGCGAAAAGATATATCTAATCGCTCCACTACTACTCAGAGTTGAGATAGGGATTTCAATAAGAGTCCTTCCTTTTCATTTGTTTGAATTGAATATTGAATAAAGAAATTCTATCAAGAAAAAGAGCGAAGAGCTCGAATTTCAAGAAAGGTTCGGAGCAAAGAAAGAAATGGAAAAAAGTTGTATGAATTCGCAAAAAATCCGCGGATAGGAATTTGAAAAATAGATAGCGAAGTGATTCTGATGATTCAATAAGATTATTACTTCAATTCAGAGCTCTTAGTTGCGTTACTTTGACTGGAAAAATCTTATCGACGCAATAAATAATTAAGTCATAATTTATTGGTTGATTGTATCATTAACCATTTCTTTTTTCTTTTGCGAGGAACTTATCATGAATCCATTGATTTCTGCCGCTTCCGTTATTGCTGCTGGGTTGGCTGTTGGGCTTGCTTCTATTGGACCTGGGGTTGGTCAAGGTACTGCTGCAGGCCAAGCTGTAGAAGGTATCGCGAGACAGCCCGAGGCGGAGGGAAAAATACGAGGTACTTTATTGCTTAGTCTGGCTTTTATGGAAGCTTTAACAATTTATGGACTGGTTGTAGCATTAGCACTTTTATTTGCAAATCCTTTTGTTTAATTTTCTATTTGTTTAGAATCCCATAAAAAAGAAAAATACGTATTTTTCTTTTTTATTGCCTTAGACTTGCTGCTTGCTTTTTTTCGAATTCTATCAGGATTTCACCCTACAACTACCGACTTTAGTTTTCTTGCGACAATTGCCCTCGGGAAGGACTGATTGGGGGATGAGGAATTAGTATACCGACTCGCTTTCTTCCTTCCCTCTATCTTAGTCCAATCGAAACTTTTTTAAGGAAGTGTTGTAACAAAAACAAAGG